TCAAACTGAATCGTTTCATTTTTATAATTTTCTAATTGTTCCAAAGTCTTATAAGTTGAATTAATCAAATTCAATTTTTCTCGCTCTATTTCAGAGTATCCATTCACCCGAAACTGATCTGCTTCAATTTCCACTTTCTGTAAGCGGGCCCGGGCTTTTTCGAGCTGTTCAATGGCCCCCCCACGCAGTTCTTCTGAATTTCGAATAGTATTCAAGATTCTCTGTTTTCGATTATCTAATAAATCACTTAATGAAAGTAGATCATCTTTCCGTTCATTTTAAAACTTCCATAATCCCTTCCCGAACCAAACATGAATCTTTCGATTCATTTGGCTCTCACGCTCAATTACTTAGGGTAAATTATCATAGTTTTTTTATGAATGTAATGAGCCTATCCTCTCTTGTTTATTCATAGTCAAAAAAATGAATCTAATACAAAAACAAAATACTTGGAGGACTCTTCTGACAAAATAAAAAATATGTAATTGTCAGCAAAGTTGTTTCTTTTTTATTTTTCTTCATTTCAAATCCAAAAAACTCTTCTTACTTATACATAAGGCATAGGTCGTCAATTCAGCATTGGATAAAACAGAGAAAAGGTCCATTTTTAGAATAAGTGGTTCAAATCATTTTATCGAAATGAGTGTTCTATATCGATAAAATATTCACTTAAAAACCATCTCTATAATAACATAGTGGGCGAAAGAGTACCATGCTGTGCCTAGACTTCAAACGATTTGCTTTAACCATCTTAAGAGCCCCACATTTTTGGTTACTAGAGAATCAAAGTGGATTTGCCAATGAATCACGAAATGCTGTGGTTCTTACATCTAATTTTTTAAGAAGTAATTCGCGAGATCATGCACCTTTTTTTCCTAGTTCTAATAGAAAAGGGTACAGCTGATTGGATACAGCCTATTCTTGAAATAAACAACTCACACACACTCCCTTTCCAAAAAAAATCAATACACCAATCACTACACTTAGATTTATTGGATTTGTTGCAAAAATATCGGTATTAAATCCGAAACTCCCGGCAGATGGCCAGTGGCCCAAAGAAACGAAAGAATCGGTTACATTTTTCATATAATCTCCTATTATAGATAGACTAAAAAATCGACCAGAGTTCTTTTTCTATAACTTTGCTCCTCTTTGTTATTTATTCTTTTTTTTTATTTGAAATCGAGTTGAAAAATATTCGAGTTATGTTATCAAGTATGAACTACCCCTTGATTGTTGCAACATCTCCTAAAACGAATTTCCCTTGGACTGCGGATGGGAAGGGTGAAAGTGAGTCGGTCTACTAATTCCTCATCTGCAAATCAGCCCTTCCCGAAGGTTATTTTCTCAACGAATAAGGAATTGTAGGAGTGAAATATTAATCTAATTTGAAAAAGCAAACGACAAGTCAATAAAATAGGAAAAATATGTATTTTTCCTATTTCTAAGGGTAAATAATTAAACAAAAGGATTCGCAAATAAAAGTGCTAATGCTACAACCAATCCATAAATCGTTAAAGCTTCCATAAAAGCTAGACTAAGCAATAGAGTACCTCGTATTTTTCCCTCTGCCTCGGGCTGTCTCGCGATCCCCTCTACGGCTTGACCCGCAGCAGTCCCTTGACCAACTCCAGGTCCAATAGAAGCAAGCCCTACGGCCAATCCAGCAGCAATAACGGAAGCAGCAGAAATCAGTGGATTCATGATAAGTTCCTCGTACCAACAAAAAGAAAAAGAAATGGTTAATGATACAATCAACCAATTAATTATGACTGAATTATTCCATCAACAGGATTCATACAGTCGAAGTAACTAAGAACTTCGAGTTTAAGTAATAAAATTCGTGAATCATCAGAAGTACTTCGATATCTCTTTTTTCATTTCTATCCACAGAGTTTTTGTGAATCCATCGAACTTTCGTTCTTCCATTTCTTGATTCCATCTGTTTATTCAGCCAATTCACAGCCACAATAAAGGACTTCTATTGGAACCTCAGTATCAGTAGTAAGGAAAATGAAATAGATCTTTAGTTCATATATAGTCAATATCTAATATCACATATACATGTCTTTCTTCCATAACGTAAACCATTAGATTCAATCAGATTCGAGAATCAATCTATTTTTTTAGGAATCCCGTTTTTTTGTAAATTCCCTTTTCCCTTCTGTTTTCTTTATCATTATTCAAACTGAATATAATCTAAATGGGCAAATTTTATTGATTAGGGCGAATTATTACATAGAAATCTGATTATTTGATTGATCTAAGTTCATGCAATTTATTATTATTAATATTTTCTTTTGGTCAATTGTTGAATAAAATCTACTGTAAAGGAGAATCCTTTCTCCTTTTTTTATTTAATCACACGTTGTAAACATATGTCTTATAATTTGAATAAGACGATTGACTGAACAATATAATAGAAAGTGAATATTAGTCGAGTAAAGGTAGGATATTAAGTAGCCGAAAGGGGAATTTTAGGAAAAAGATCTTTTAGATC